AGTCAAAATGATTAATTTGAATCTGAATTATTAGTTCTTATCAATCCTTTTTTCAATGATTGAAGAAATGAAAGAAAGGGATTAAAATAAAATTCCAAGTCTTAAATGAAATGATCTGGTTGGAATCATAAAGTGTGGTAGAAAGGACTATATATAGTCCTTTCTACCACACTTTAGAGTATTTTATATTATCTAATATTGTATACAATGATATTATCATATAAAGTTGTATTGTATACAGATATAGACTTTATCTAAATGGAGGGTTTATATAGATCAATTTACAATATGTATGTATATGATGTATTAGATGTACATCTAATCTAAATAGTAGACTAGTACATCGAAATAGCAGTCTAATTCTATTTCTTTTTTTCACTACATCCACTCGATTTCGATCAACCCAAAATAATCGAAGGCCAATTCTTCTAATTCCTAGGTTTCTTATAATTTTATATATAGGTTCCGGGATCCATCAAAAGAATCAATAGAGGAAGAATAGTATAGGAATATACTATAGCAAAAGAAAACAAAACCAAGGAATTTTTTTGATTTCCCATCCCAAGAAGTCATTGATTGAACCATTAACAGATCATTTACGAAGTTCTATGGTAACTTCTTCAGATTTTGAAAGGAAGTAGATTAGTAAAGGGGACTCGGACCATTTTTCATGCTTAAACATGACATGAGATGAGTCAAAAAAGCATAAAAAAATCTCTAGGAGTCTAAAATGTTAAATGTATGATATGTGGTGGATCACTCAGCGGAAGAAAGATAAAATTTTATTATGTGTAGAACCTCTTTGGACAACCACTAGTCACTTCCAGTAGAAAGTAAGTATCGTCGTAATCTAATAGCAGAACGATTTGTTCTTAGAACAGTGAAAGTAAAGAAAGAGAGAAACAAATAAAGAAAAAACTAGGGATTGGTTTTTTCTCATTGTAATATCCATAATTCTGGTAAGAACAGGTTTATCCAAACAGAATATTTAGGAGGAATTCGGTTGGAAAAAATTTCCTATCATGCGTAGATTTGAGTTTTGAAATACAACTAAACTATAGTAATCATTCGTTGTTTGATCGAATGGTTATTATTCATTATTGTCTTTCCAGTATAATTTTGAAAGAAAGACATTTAAAAATAAAGCTTCGAAAAACGATCAATGCAAAATGATCAATTAAACAATTGATACAATTCGATTACTCAATCGATTACTCAATCGATTACTCAATCGATTACTCAATCAATTATTAATATACCTAGAGTCCACTCCTTCCCCATACTACGAGTGAAAGGGAAAATGTAAAGACTACCATTAAAGCAGCCCAAGCGAGACTTACTATATCCATGTGAATTATATCTCCTATTTCTATGAAGGAATTATTCCATTATTGATCAATAATCATAGTAGAATCAATGGCGCAGAGTCAAAATAGGATTCTGACTTAAGGCTATTGATGAACCAATTCAATGAATCCACTCGTAACAGATTCTTTATAGGATTTCTGGTAGAATTGGGAAGTATTAAGTAAAAATACGATACACACACCGCAAATTGCAAAGGAATGCTCCTAATGGAACATGTGGGAATAGTAAGACCTATTGTTTGTTTTGTTACCTTTCTTTCATAAGCAAAAATAAAAAAAATATACCATCAAGATAGATAACTATCTATTGGATACCTACATTTCCTATTTGATCTAAGCCTTACTGTCTTTCTTTCTGTGAAAGAATGGGGAGACATCACTACCATTATTACATACATTTTTTTTGTAATCCCCTTACACGACCAAAGAAATCTTTTTTTTTTACTTTGACTTTTACTCTGTTATTCTATAAGATAAGAGCCGACCAACCATCCTGATTGAATGTTTGAGTACTCGGAGTCTCTCGTAAGTATGGATACAAAGTATCTTCAGTCCTTTCCACAACTCCTAAATTGATTTCCCATCAGCCTATCCAATCTAATTCCAGACAGAGTCAGTAGACCCTACGTTAGTGTAGGTAGTGTAAAATAATTAGGAAGTCTTGATAGTCTTTCATATAATCTTTTCTTCAATCCTAGGAGCAAAAATGGAATGTCCTTTAGGAACCTTTGGATACCAAGATTTCTGACCTCTTACTTTCGTAGTTCTGGAATTAATAAGTAAGCCTTACCTCATCCCTATTGGTATATCTGTTTGGGCCGCTACCCAGAACCCAAACAGAGCCAGATTTTGAGAAAACAACTTACAGTCTTTTATAGAACTATGTATTCTATAAATCAAGTATCGACAAGCCCCGTCCTTTGCCTTTGCTTATGCAGGGCAAGAATTTGTCGAGTTCTATTCTATAAGTAGAATAAGAAATTCTAAGTATTTTGTTGATCAGGCGACACCCAGATTTGAACTGGGGATAAAGGATTTGCAGTCCCCTGCCTTACCGCTTGGCCATGCCGCCAAATCCGATCCAAAATCGATGAAAATATTATTCATCCACATTTTATTACTAATTGTTTGTT